GATTTCGGATCTAATCAATATTAATATACCGAGTATCTTATCCGTTGATACGAAGTATTCCGGCGATCCCCACGATCCGGGTCCGAACTGTTGGAATTGGAATAGGTTCGGCAGCGGATCGCGAAATCTTGGTGATCTTCTCCATCTAATGAATGAGGAGTCCGTTTTGAAATCGTCCGCCCTGCATCCACCCCCCGAGTATATGATTCAACAGGAATCACACAAGGGTAGATTGATAGAAACCTCTGGTAAAATACCCACCAGTACCCGTACCCAGCAGATAAAGTACATTACATAGTCCGTTTTAGAGATTGGCGCTTTGCCCATTCAGTGACTTTGGCACTGGACGTTCCCAAAATAGGTACTATTGGGTCGGGTGAATTAGAGAATAGACAGACGAGACGTCTGTTGGCATTCCAGCCTTCCTTCTCCTTTCAGGGCCTATCCCAAAGAGAATCCAGTACCTCTTGGTCGTGAATATCTGAATAGGACGAACCGGCCTCCGTGGATATCTTTGCTTCAGAACAAAACAATTAGAATTAGGCTCGGTCAACTGGAATGTGTATTATCCATATAGGAGATCTTCCAATTGAGAAGATCCATCGACCTGAGACGAAGAAAAAGGTCTACCTACTATTTTATTTAGTTATTCAGTTAAACCAATGATTCATTATTGGAGCAGATAGCAACAACTATTTCATCGGACATGCGTATTTTTGATTTTCCGATGGATTGACATGGTTTCATTAATGGAAATTGTTTGATGTAATGAGTAAATAGGCTCTTTCGCCGTTCAAGAATTCTTGTTTAGGCAGTTCATATCATCCATACATAGTGTTTTGATCTAAGATTTCAATTCTTCCATCTTTCTGCAGTAGCATATTGTTCCATGGAGCTAAGATCCAAAATATGGAATAAACAAGTATTTCCACGACTCTACCACCTGGCCAATTCTGTTCCACTTAATCCCTTTTTCATGGCCACATATCTTTATTTTATGGCTAAGGAATGGGAAATCTTTCTCCTGTTACATGAATCAAATGTTTCATTTCATCTGGGAAAAGCCATCTCTTTCTCAACAATGTCTTTGTCATTTGATCCAATAACGTTCCGTTAGATAGGAACAGATTTGATAAATACTGATAACTCTCAGATAGAGTATTAGAACGGAAAGATCCATTAGATAATGAACTATTGGTTCTAAGCCATCTGTGGCGATGAATCAACAATTCGAAGTGCTTTTCTTGCGTATTCTTGATGAACCAGCGTTTATACATAGATGTAGGAGGATTTGTTTGGGAAGTAATAAGCCCCTTTAACATCTCTTCATCTGCAAAGAATTCTCGACGGGAAAACACAGAGACAAAGGACTGATCTTTGAATAGGAAAAAGAATGGATCCGCAGGATCCCAAATGAATTGGCTTATTCGAAAAAAGCCTTGTTCTTTGGAAAATCTATCTCGTGTCTGGTACTGCATGGTTCCACTCTGCAAGAACTCTGAATCATTCTCTTGAAGCTCATCCTCTTTATGATAAATGATCCGCTTGCCCCAAAATGACCCGGCCCAATAAGGAAATCCCAATTCAGTGGGCCTTTCGATACAATCAAATATATTGCCATAAGGGCGCCATATTCTAGGAGCCCAAACTATGTGATTGAATAAATCCTCCTCCATCTGTTGTGAGTCGAAGGCTCCTTCCCCTTCTTCAAACTCCGATTCGTATTTTTCATATAGAAATCTCTGATCAACGATAGAACAAGATCCATTTTGCATCATATATAACTGATTCCTTGGTTCGGACCGTAGTGTCACTCGATTATTATCAAACTGGCTGCAATCTTTTTCTGTCCGTGAGGATCCCGCCAGAGCGCCTTCTACTTCTAATAGGCCATGAACTAGATCAGAATCATTCTCAACGAAGCCATAAGAAGTGATCCAATTTTTTTCATTGGGTCCGGATGAAGACCAAAGATCTTGAGCGACCGATCCGGCAGAACAACTCAAAAGATAAAGAAGTATCGTTAATTTCTTCATGCTCGTTCCAAGTTCGAAGTACCATTTGTACAAATAAGAATCCCCTTCCTTACATGATTTCTTCTTCATATAGATAGATATAGGATCTATGGGGCAATTACTTAGAAGTACATTTTGTGCAACAGTCCTTCCTATCTGATAGAAAAGGATCTCATGATCCTGAACCGATCTTACCTGGGATCGCAAATCCCAAGTTTGTCTATGAAGAGCTGATCTAATTGTATTAGTTTCTATAATTGATTTCTTCTGTGTAATACTAATTGATAGGACCTCATTGATAAGTGCTACAAGATCTCGTGCATTGAAACCCATGGTTATGGACCCGAATCCGTTAGTATGGAACATTTTCTTTTCCAAGTGAAATCCTCTAGTATAGGAAAGAATGAAAAAGTGCTTTCGTTGTTGTGGAATAAGAAGCCTTCGTATCTTAATACATGTATTTAATTTATTCGGAGCTATTAGAG